CTCCATGGCATCAGGTAACCATACATGAAGAGGAAATTGTGCGGATTTAGCAATAGGACCCACAAATAATAGAAATGCACACAAAGTAAGGAATAAGAGATTTACTCTATTATTTAAAATTAAATTATTGAATATTTCGAACAAATCCTGAAATTCGAAACTACCAGTTATCCAATAAAGACCTAAAATTCCTAATAATAAACCAAAATCCCCTACACGATTAGTTACAAAAGCTTTTTGACAAGCATTCGCTGCAATAGGTCGTGTGAACCAAAAACCTATTAATAAATACGAACACATTCCAACTAATTCCCAAAAAAAATAAACTTGGATCAAATTAGAACTAGTAACTAATCCTAACATTGAAGTATTAAAAAAACCCATATAAGCAAAAAACCTCAGATATCCTTGATCATGAGACATATAATTGTCACTATAAATCAGAACCAAAATTCCAACAGTTGTAATTAATATTGACATAATAGAAGTAAGTGGATCCATAAAGTAACCGAACTCAAAAGAAAATTCATTATTTATGGTCCAAGACCATACATTTTGATGAATGCAACTTAGAAAAATTTGTTGATTAGATAGATAGAGTGAAAAGATCATAACTATACTTAACAAAAAAATACTCAGAAAAGTCCACATACGTCGCAAATTTTTTGTTGCTCTTGGAAAAAGTAGAAGTCCAATTCCTAGTAAAAAAGGTACTGGAAGTGGAATGAAAGGGATGATCCATGAATATTGATATGTATGTTCCATAAAATAAAAAACCCTTTTTATTTTATTCTTAAATTTATTATTTCTTATTCACTGGTTTGTATATATCTATTTTTTTTCAAAGGGGACAATAAAAAAGCACGCGATTTCAAACCTAAATAGAAATTTTTTTCGAATTAGTATAATCCTTCATAAACCGTTGAAAAGAAATATATATTCAAATCAAAAAATTAGAAGTGATTAAATAATAGTACTAAGTTACTGTCAAAAAAATTATTTGTCTTTTTTTTTTATTACTACTAAATAAAATCTAAATAAAATTGTGATTTTATGCAGATAGAGAAAAAGTGAATTATAATTCCGTATTACAATAATTTATATACATATATTAAGAATAGAACAAAGATTTACACGGCAAACAATAATTAAATATTAATTATATAATAAAAAAACTTTACCTAAAAAAAAAAAGTTATTTGAGTTCGATTATTTAGAATTATTAAGGAATTTTAATTCTGGAATTTAGTTATTATCTTCCAGTACACTAAGTGAGCTTTTTTTTTATTTGATAATCTATCAGTATAGATTAATTAAATGAGCACTTTTGTACGGATTTCAAACATTAAATAAAAAAAAATTAATAACTGTTGAGTTTAAAACTTTTGAATGTCTTTTTTGTTTTGAAAATAATATATAATAAAATTTGAAAGAAAAAATAACTCGATCTAGAGTACGAAAGAATAGAATAATAAATGTCTTTGACATCCAATTATACCACTGAAAAACTTTTTTCATTTTTGAATGGCAGTTCCAAAAAAACGTACTTCTATCTCTAAAAAGCGTATTCGTAAAAAAATTTGGAAAAGGAAGGGATATTGGACATCGTTGAAAGCTTTTTCGTTAGGGAAATCACTTTCTACAGGTAATTCAAAAAGTTTTTTTGTACAACAAAAAAAATAAAAAAACTAGAATAATTAGAATTATCCTAACGTAAAAAACAAATTTTTTAGAATACATATAAAATAAAGAAATAGGAAGCAAAAGAGAAAAAAAGATAATATATGGATAAAAAAGGAAGGTTCACGTTTCTTTTTTTAATTTCCAAAAGGGGGATTCTTTTTTTCCCTATCACTAACTTAATGCAATAATAAATAAAGATCTTATATTTCCTCGTTAACGAGGAAATAAAAGATCTTTAAGCGAAATCAATAGGTTCTTTAAATTTATTAATTTATTTAAGTTAAAAATTTTTCACTTTCTCCCTTTAGGAATTTTTATTTCTATGAATTATTATATTCTTTATATTCTTTACTTGGAATCAAAGTTATAAAAGCATCGAGCTACAATAAGTCACAATAAGTGAATATTAGATAATAATAAATAATAATAATATATGATTTTTAAGCGATCAAAAAATCTTATGTTTGTACAAAAAAAAGATGCATAAAAATAGATATTTTTAGGATTATTTTTTTAATTTATCTTGAGCAATTAGGCAAATCGGATTTTTTTTAATTTCGAAAGATTTTGGAAAAGTTTTCGTTTTGAGAAAAAACATTTTTATTAATAGAACTTATAAATGCTCTTTATCATTTTTTTAATCTTATAAATAAGAAATAAAAAAAAAATGATAAAAAGCATTTAGAGTTTTGTCTTTGGGTTGAAGTCCCTACTACTTTAATTTAGTTAAATTTTTCTTTCATTATATTATTGTATTATATTATTGTATTCTAGAAAAAAAAAAGGACAAAAAGTCAATTAAAATAATTTAAAATAACTCCGAAAAAAAAAAGATCTTAATTGGATTAAGACCCAAAATACCTAATTTAAACAAATTTTTATTCATGAAACCCATTGTCAATGCCATTGAATTGGCTTCTTTATTTAAATTTTAATCTCGACGATTCAAAAAAAACTTGTTAGTATTGTTTTGAACAAGTTGCCGCTATGGTGAAATTGGTAGACACGCTGCTCTTAGGAAGCAGTGCTAGAGCATCTCGGTTCGAGTCCGAGTAGCGGCATAAGATCTTATAAAAGAGATATTATAAGTTTTATAATAAAATGAATACCCGACTTTTTTTTTTCTAAAATCGGGGAAAACCTAGTATTAATTTATTAATTTTTAACAAATTTTTTATGATTTTTTCAATTTTAGAGCATATATTAACTCATATATCTTTTTCAGTCGTTTCAATTGTACTGACAATTTATTTTTTAACTTTCTTAGTTAATTTAGATGAAATCATAGGATTTTTTGATTCATCAGATAAAGGAATCGTAATTACATTTTTTGGTATAACAGGATTATTATTCACTCGTTGGATTTATTCAGGACATTTTCCATTAAGTAATTTATATGAATCATTAATTTTTCTTTCGTGGACTTTTTCAATTATTCATATAGTTTCCTATTTTAAGAAAAAACAAAAAAATCACTTAAACGCAATAACTGCGCCAAGTGCTCTTTTTATTCAAGGTTTTGCTACTTCAGGTCTTTTAAACAAAATGCCTCAGTCTGCAATATTAGTACCAGCTCTCCAGTCCCAGTGGTTAATGATGCACGTAAGTATGATGATATTAGGCTATGGCGCTCTGTTATGCGGATCATTATTATCAATAGCTCTTCTAGTCATTACATTTCGCAAAATCGGACCCACTTTTTGGAAAAAGAATAGTAAAAAAAAAAAATTATTAAATGAATTATTTTCTTTTGATGTACTTTACTACATAAACGAAAGAAATTCTATTTTACTACAACCAAACATTAATTTTCGTTTTTCTAGAAATTATTATAGGTATCAATTGATTGAACAATTAGATTATTGGAGTTTTCGGATTATTAGTCTTGGATTTATCTTTTTAACCGTCGGCATTCTTTCAGGAGCTGTATGGGCTAATGAGACATGGGGTTCATATTGGAATTGGGATCCAAAAGAAACTTGGGCATTTATTACTTGGACCATATTTGCAATTTATTTACATATTAAAACAAATAGGAATGTTAGGGGTATAAATTCTGCAATTGTGGCTTCAATAGGCTTTCTTTTAATTTGGATATGCTATTTTGGCGTCAATCTTTTAGGAATAGGTTTACACAGTTATGGTTCATTTACATCAAATTAAATAAAAAAAACATTAACAAAAAAAGAAAAGAATCCAAATAAAAAAGAATAGCATCTTTATAAAACTTCATATCATATAAGTTAAGAAATCGAATTTAGATTTAGTAGTAAATCAGTAAGAACCTTTTGAATCAAGTAGTACAATGATTCAAAAGGTTCTCACAATACAAAGGCCAAAGGCTTCTGATTACAATTTAATACTTTTTTTTTTCCTTAAAACTATCCATAAAAATAATTAGATAAAATGGATTCGACCTTGTCACTTGCTAATGAGAGCACAAAATCAGGATAAATCCCAATACCAATTATGGGTAGAAGAATAGAGATTGAAAGAAATAACTCTCGGGGTCCAGAATCAAAAAAAGAAAAGTTTTTGACATTAATTAATTTGTATCCATAGAACATTTGGCGTGACATAGATAATAAATATATAGGAGTTAATATCATTCCAATTGCCATTACAAAAATAATTAAAATTTTGGAAATTAAGAAATATTTTTGACTGGTAATTATTCCAAAAAAAACGATTAATTCTGCAACAAAACCACTCATGCCCGGTAATGCAAGGGAAGCCATCGATAAGATAGTGAACATTGTAAATATCGTTGGAATGGAGATGGCCATTCCACCCATTTCATCAAGATAAACAAGCCGAATTCTATCATAACTCGTTCCTGCCAAGAAAAAAAGTGCAGCGCCAATAAATCCATGAGAGATTATTTGTAAAATAGCTCCATTAAGTCCAGGATCCGTTATAGAACCAATACCTATAATTATAAAACCCATATGAGATACAGAAGAATAGGCTATTCTCTTTTTTAAATTACGTTGACCGGGAGATGTTGAAGCTGCATAAATTATTTGGATTGTACCGACTACCATCAACCAAGGAGAAAACATAGAATGGGCGTGAGGTAATAATTCCATATTGATTCGAACCAACCCATATGCTCCCATTTTTAATAAGATTCCAGCGAGAAGCATACAGGTACTGTAATGTGCCTCGCCGTGGGTGTCAGGTAACCAAGTATGTAAAGGTATAATCGGCGATTTGACGGCAAAAGCAATAAGAAATCCAATATAAAATAGTATTTCGAGTGTGACAGGATAGGATTGATTAGCTAATAGTTCTAAATTTAATGTTGGTTCGTTCGAACCATATAAACTTATACCTAAAACGCCTATTAATAAAAAAATAGAACTTCCTGCAGTGTATAAAATAAATTTTGTAGCTGAATACAGACGTTTCTTTCCACCCCACATGGATAAAAGTAGATAAACTGGAATTAATTCTAATTCCCACATAATGAAAAAAAGTAAAAGATCCCGAGAAGAAAATGATCCTATTTGACCGCTGTACATTGCTAACATCAGGAAATGGAATAATCGGGAATCCCGAGTAACGGGAAAAGCCGCTAAAGTAGCTAAAGTAGTAATAAATCCGGTCAGTAAAATCGTTCCGATAGAAAGTCCATCTATCCCCAGTCTCCAGTAAAAATCAAAAAAATTGATCCATTTATAATCTTCGGAGAGTTGAATTAATGGATCGTCCATTTTAAAATTATAACAAAAAGCGTAGGTCGTTAGAAGAAGTTCTAAGATACAAATGCATATAGTATACCACTTATTGACTTTATTTCCCCTATGCGGGAGAAATAACATTAACGAACCGGCAGATATTGGAAAAACAACAATTATTGTTAACCAAGGAAAATCATTCGTGGTAAAGACAAGATACACCAGGTCCAAAGAACGCGTACTCAAAAAAATATATAAATAAAAAAAATATAATTTAACTTTTTTGAGTACGAGTACTTGTCAATAAAAAAAATAAAATTTATTCAAATGAGGTTTTCGGTAACGTATCAATAAGCTAGACCCATGCTTCGAGTTGTTTCATGCCATAAATAAACTCGAACGCTCAAAAAATCCGTTGGACAGGCGGATTCACATCTCTTACAACCAACACAGTCCTCAGTTCTTGGAGCGGAAGCTATTTGCTTAGCTTTACATCCATCCCAAGGTATCATTTCTAATACGTCTGTAGGGCATGCTCGGACACATTGAGTACATCCTATACAGGTATCATAAATTTTTACTGAATGTGACATAGGATCTATAGTTTTTTGAATGTCATAAATTTTCAATCTAGTAAACTTCTAACTAAATGATATATTAAAATACTAGATGAAGCAATGATTTCCTTTACTAGAATTTTTGTAATGAATTCTGGCTCAATTGATAAAAAAAAGGGCTAAAATACTTTGATTTCTTAGATTTTCACAAATATAATCTAGTAAGTCAAAACCTATTATATATATATATATATGCCAATTTTAATCTATAATTTTTGATTTATGCTACTTATTTAATAAGGTCGATTGGTTGATGCGAGTTGATTTTCTGTTACGATAAATTGAGGAGACTATAGCTAATCCAATAGCTGCTTCAGCGGCTGCAATTGCTATAACAAAAATGCAGAAAATATCCCCCTTTAATTGGGAATTATCAAAAAAATCCGAAAATGTTACGAAATTCATATTAACTGCATTGAGTATAAGTTCAAGACACATAAGAGCCCTAACCATATTTCGACTCGTAATCAATCCATAAAGACCAATCAAAAATAAATAGGCACTCAAAACAAGTACATGTTCGAGTATCATTCAGCAACTCCTTATCAATTTTGATTCATTTCAATATGAATAATAAAAATAATTCACCAGATTCAATCAACTAGAATAAAAACTATATTAGGGAAAAATTTTTCAAATATATATCAAATATAAAAATGGGTAGTTAAAATCTGAAATAGCATTCACTCAAATGTAATTGAATGAACGGAAAAAAATATCATAACATACACAAAGTTTTCTTTGGTCTTTACTAAATCAGAACGTTTTTTATTGACGAGCCACAGAAATTGCACCTATCAAGGCAACTAAAAGAATTAGTGAAATGAGTTCAAATGGAAGAAAAAAATCTGTTGATAAATGAATTCCTATTTGTTGACTATTACTTATTAAATCTTGTTCGAGAATCTGGTTTAATCTTGTAGTCCAAATAACCCCGTACCAAGACGTATCGAGAATAGTAGAAATTAATGAAAAAAGAATAGTTGTACAAACCAATGAAGTAATCCCATCCCCAACGGTCCACGGATTCAAATCTGTGGAATATTCTGAATCATTCATGAACATCACAGCAAATATGATTAAAACATTTATGGCCCCTACGTAAATCAGGAGTTGTGCGGCAGCTACAAAATGGGAATTTGATAGAATATACAATAAAGATATACAAACAAGAACAAATCCTAAGGAAAAGGCTGAAAATATTGGGTTAGGAAGTAATACCACTCCCAGACCTCCTACGAGAAGACCGGGTCCCAGAAAAACTAAAAGAAAATCATGTATTGATCCAGGCAAATCCATTATATTATTAAAATTAAGAAAAAAATAGAAACCCTTTTCATGACTTTATTAATTTAACCGGGGAATTCTTTTTGAATATGTTTCTAAAATGTTTCTAATAGAGTGAAATTAGAATCTAATGGATATGAATTGATGTAGATACAATTATTAGTAACAGTTTTGCCCCTTTTATTCTAAAAGTGGATTTCCACCTATCTATTTCAAGAAAGTAATTACGAATATATTAAAAGAATGAGCCTTAATATTAATACTTAATATTATTATATAAATAATATACAAGTTTTTTCATTTAATTCTTTATATAATTAAATAATTTGGAATTCTTTTTTTTATAAAATTAATGGGTTTACCCGTTTTTTTTTTGAGGTGAATTCAAAATTGTTCGAATGGTGTAATCGTCAATTACTGACATTGGTAAACGACCCAAAGCTATTTGATTATAATTCAATTCGTGACGATCATAAGTTGAAAATTCATATTCTTCAGTCATTGACAAACAATTTGTTGGACAATACTCAACACAATTACCACAAAAAATACAAATTCCAAAATCAATACTGTAATTAAGCAATCGTTTTTTTCGAATATTAGTTTCCAATTTCCAATCAACAACAGGCAGATCTATAGGACATACTCGAACACATACTTCACAAGCAATGCATTTATCAAATTCGAAATGGATTCGACCGCGGAAACGTTCCGATGTTATTAATTTTTCATAGGGATATTGAATAGTTACAGGTAAACGATTTGTGTGGGATAAGGTAATCGTGAAACCTTGACCAATATACCTTGCAGCTCGTAGGGTTTGTTGACCATAATTCATGAACCCAATTATCATAGGAAGCATATTGTAATTATCTATGAATAATTTTCTCTTTGTTTCTTTCTCTTGTTTAAAACAAGTAATGAATCTGTTGGATTCGTTTACAATTTAGAGTGAAAAGAGTTGGAAAGAAGTTGTTAATAATAGATTACCAAGGGAAATAGGTAAAAGAAATTTCCATCCAAGATTTAATAGTTGATCCATTCTTAGCCTAGGTAAAGTCCATCTTGTTGCGATAGAAATGAACAAGAACAAATAAGTTTTCGCTAATGTAATAAAGATACCAATTGTTGTTCCAAAAATGGGATCCCTTTCAAATAGCTCCAAAATAGATATATACGGGATAGAAATATTCCAACCGCCTAAGTATAGAACTGTTACAAATAATGAGGAAATTAATAGATTTAGATAAGAAGCAACATAAAATAAACCAAATTTGATACCTGAATATTCAGTTTGATAACCTGCTATTAATTCTTCTTCCGCTTCTGGTAAATCAAACGGTAACCTCTCGCATTCTGCTAGGGACGAAATTAGAAAAATGATAAAACCTATAGGTTGACGCCACAAATTCCATCCCCAAAAACCATATTTTGATTGTGCCTCAACTATATCAACTGTACTTAAACTGTTAGATAATCCTAGTCGGTGATAACATTACTATTCTCACCGCTATTACAAAACCGTACATGAGGTCTTCGCCTCATACGGCTCCTCGGGGGTCATAAATAAATCTAAGGACCAGATTAGTATTATTTAGATGGATCTGATGTGTTCTAAAATAAATGAAATATAAATATATCTGGGGTCCCAAATTATGCCAATGGAATTCTGTCTGCTCAAATTCTAAGAATTAAAAAAAGCGCTTCGGAATTCATCTCATCCTTTACAAATTTAAATTTCTATTTGTTGAGTAATAACTTAATACTTTAATAAAATACTCCTTGGAAAAATAAAAAGAGGTATTTCAGCCCATCGTGGTTTTCAATTACGAAAAAGAATTAGATCTCCTATTAGTTTATTATTTATGACAGAAATTCGATTTTCTTTTCGAAATGTATGAAAAAAATATCCTTGTTTCGTTCCTATTCTTCTTTCTTTTTTAGAAAAAAAGTTGGTGGACTTAAAAAATAAAGGATTATTTCGTTTCTGATAGTCATTACATTTATCGGTGGATAGGAGCATACTCTGAATCGGAATCTTGGGGAGTACTGTTTGATCATTTCTACTAATTTCAAGCCCCAATTAACCTTCTTTTTTTTTTATCTTATGTTATGCATAAATATCCTTTTCAATTTGGTTAATCTCTATTACAAATTCTTTGTGTATTTTGGTGTTTCTAACCATCCACTCATTTTTACCTAATTGCCGCTCACTTTGTAATACATGTATGTTAATCTATATAACTGATAGTGAAAACGTCATACGGTTAATATTTTTAACCCGCTTCAAGCCAGGATGACTAATCAACCAACCTTGGGGTAAAGTGATTCTTACATTTATTTCCGTTTAACCTTTGTACATAGGAAATGAGACTCAATTTTGCTTTTTACTGCTAATTTATGAGCAGTTTTTTTCACTCATATATAACTATCAAATTCCTTTTATTAAGATTAACCCGAAAGAGAAATATCTATATATTCTGTTTTTAACTTAATTCGTCTAGAAGAAACAGAATAGTAAAAATAAACGTCTATGTTTCAACGAATCGCACGTAGAGATATTGATAAAACACATAGAGTTAATGGTATTTCATAACTAATCGATTGGGCAGCAGCTCGCAGACCACCTAAAAAAGAATATTTATTATTTGATCCATATCCTGACATAAGAAGTCCAATCGGAGCAATACTTGAGATAGCAATCCATAAAAAAATACCGATATTGAGATCCGCTAAAACAAGGTGATTGCTAAAGGGAATTACTGAATAACTTAGTAAAATTGAGATAACTGCTATAGATGGTCCAATACTAAATAAAGGAGTATTTCCTCTAGATGGGCGGAGATCTTCTTTTAAAAGTAGTTTTGTCCCGTCGGCTAGAGCTTGAAGAATTCCCAATGGGCCGGCGTATTCAGGTCCAATACGTTGTTGTATCCCTGCAGATATTTCTCTTTCTAACCACACAATTACTAGTACACCCGTTACGATTCCCAATACAAGAGAAAATATAGGGATAAATATCCATATGAGTTCATAGACCTCTTTTAAAGATTCCAATCTAACAAAAGAATTTATAGTTTGTACTTCTGTTGCATAAATTATCATTTTAACGATCAACTTCTCCCATAATTATATCTATGCTACCGAGTATCGTCATAATATCAGCCAATTTCATTCTTTTAACTAGTTCAGGAAGAATTTGCAAATTAATAAAACCCGGTGGTCGGATTTTCCATCTCCAAGGAAAACCACTTTGATCTCCTATCAGAAAAATGCCCAATTCCCCTTTTGGAGCTTCAACTCTTACATAAAGTTCTTGTTTTGATAATTCAAAAGTAGGAGAAGGTTTTTTACTAATGAATCGATATTCAAAATCATTCCATTCTGTATTTCTTTTTCTATCAAAGCCTCTACTTTCTAAATTCTCATAGGGACCCCCCGGAAGTCCTTCCAGAGCCTGTTGAATAATTTTGATGGATTCTGTCATTTCGTTAAGTCGTACTAAATAACGAGCTAACGAATCTCCTTGTTTTTGCCACTGAATTTCCCATTCAAATTCATCGTAAGACTCATAACGATCAACTTTACGAAGATCCCATGGTATTCCGGACCCGCGTAGCATTGGTCCGGATAAACCCCAATTTATTGCTTCTTCCCCACCAATAATCCCAACTCCTTCAACCCGTTCTAAAAAAATAGGATTTCGTGTAATCAGTTTTTGATATTCAACAACCTCTGTTAAAAAATAATCACAAAAATCTAGGCATTTATCTATCCAACCATAAGGTAAATCAGCCGCTATTCCTCCAATACGAAAAAAATTATGCATCATTCTCATACCGGTGGCAGCTTCGAATAGATCATATATAAATTCTCGTTCTCTGAAAATGTAGAAAAAGGGAGTCTGTGCACCAATATCTGCCATAAAAGGGCCGAGCCATAACAGATGAGAAGCTATACGGCTCAATTCCAGCATAATTACTCTGATATAGCTGGCCCTTTTAGGAACTTGAATATTTCCCAACTGTTCGGGTCCATTTACTGTTATTGCTTCTGTAAACATAGTAGCTAAATAATCCCATCGCGTTACATAAGGTAAATATTGTATAATTGCTCGGTTTTCCGCAATTTTTTCCATTCCTCTGTGTAAATAACCCAATATTGGTTCACAGTCAACAACATCCTCACCATCTAGAGTAACAATTAAGCGAAGAACGCCATGCATGGATGGGTGGTGAGGTCCCATATTGATTATCATAAGATCTTTTCCTGTAACGGGTCTCTTCATAAGTTTTTCCTTGATTCGTTCTGGCATGAATTAGATTGTTGAAAAAGAAGTTTATCAAAAAATTCAAGATCTAAAAAATTAACTAAATTCACAATTTTGGAATTTAACGAGTTTTTAATTCCCGAATATTCAACTGATTAATTAATTCTTTATAACGTACTCTATTTTTTTTTGACAAATAAGCCAGCAGTCGTTGACGTTTTCCCAGAATTTTTCGTAGACCTCTCTGAGATAAATAATCTTTTCTGTGCAATTCCAAATGTGAAGTAAGTCTTCGTATCTTATTAGTGAAACTGAATACTTGAAATTCAACAGATCCTCTGCTTTCTTCTTTTTTTTCTTGAAATGAAATGAATGTATTTTTTATCATAAAAAGAAATCCTTCCCTTTTTAATATGAATTGAAAGATATGAATTTTACTGATCAGTAATAATAATGGTAGTTTTTTTGTACAAGGAGCTTAATTTAATTAGAAACTTCTTAATTTTCGAAAAAAAAAGTCTAAATTTAGATTAAAAAGAGGAGGATTCTGTTAATTTATTTATGGATCTGCTCTAATTGATATCTTATGTCATTGATTAAATTAATCTCATGTATAAAGATTCAATTTTTTAAAATCCCTCATATTTATCAATTGTTTTCATATATCGCAACTTATATATTATATACAGTAAAAAAGATCTATCATTAATTAGTTTGAAATCGCGTATACATATGTATTCTTATCATACTGAAATGAGTTCCGTTAGTAGTATTAAACCAATAGCGATTCATACAAGCTAAATCTTCTAATCTAAAATTGGGCCAAAGAAAGGATTTAAATTTAATTAGGTTTTTTTTATCCTTATCAAGATCTTTCTTTTTATGCAAAACTATGGTCAAGTTTTGAATATTCTTATCAAATCTTAAATTTCTATCCCTCGCATTTTTTTTTTTTAAGTTGAAACAAATTAGAATTCGAAATTCTCTACGTCGTTTATGGGGTAGAATATTTTCTGGGACAAAGAAATCATAATTATTTTTTTTATCAATATAGCTTTTTTTTTTGTATCTTGTACTTATTTTTTGTTTATTTTTATGAACAAATGAAATACCTATGGTTCTATATATAATAAGTTGTCCATCGTTTTTTACAGACAAACGGACAGGTTCAATAATCAATATTCCTTTTTTCATTAATTTTGTAAAAGTGAAATTCTTCTCAATTATTAGAATATCCAGGCTCATTTCTCCTCTTTCAATAGAAGATATCGCTATCTCGTTTGGGTTTTTTAGTCTAACTAAGAGACAATATACTTTTACATTATTGAGAATTTTTTGATTAAAAAAAAAATTCCATCGCAATTGAAAACGCGAATACCTTGTGAGAAATAAATAAAGTTCCGCTTCGGTATTGCTTTTGTATTGTTTTTTATTTTTACGTTTTTTTATCTTCGATTCTGCATAATTTTCTTCAATCCTTTTTTCTTGGTTTGATAAAACTAATTCAGGATTTCTTTTTTTTTCTTTATCTGATTCAAGCTCTCCTTCACCTGCTGATTCTTTTTCTTCTTTAGTTAGATTATAAAATCGAAGGTATTTTTTTGCATTTGATCCTATAAAACCTTTTTTCTTTAGTTTTTTCTTTAGAGTGATCTTTTTATTAACACTTTTTTTTTCATTAAAATTGAAAAGAAGTAATTTAATTGGTATGACCCATGGTTTCATTTTATATGTACTAGAAAATAAGAAAAATTCTGGAAAGAAAAAAAATTCAAAATTTGTTATACGAGGATTTAGTATTTCTTCATTCATTCCCATCCAATCAAAAAAGTTTCTTTTTTGATTGGCAAGACCCGGCGGAGTTATTTTATCAATTCTTTGATAATTCTGAACTTTAGTCTGACTATATTTTTTTTTACTTGTGGTATCAACACAGGGCTCAATATTAACTTTTTTTCTAAACCAAAAGTGGAGAATTCTCCAATCCAAATATTTTCTATGCCCAACTTCCCCTATACCCCGAATATTATATTTTTCTAGAAAACAAGAGACTAAACAATTATTTTGAGTAATGCCTATAGAAGACATGTCAAAAATTTTTTCTGCAGAATGAATAGATTTGTAGCAAAAAAAATTATATATACAATTTTTTTTTAAATTTTTTTTTTTATTTAATAATGAGTCGGCCTCAAAAAATTTTTGTTTTTTGTAATTATCAAATTTGTTTTTTTCATATGAATCTTTTTTGGTTAAACTTGGATTTAGAACTAGGGAGTCTTGGTTTATTTTCTTCTTCCATTTTTGAGTTATTAATCTAGCCCATGCAATCTGAGGTAAATTGTATTGAGAATGACTTCGTAACCAGTTTTTCCATGGATTTACTTCAGAATAAAAAAAGGTTTTATCTTTCAATTCATAATGAAAGATTCCTTGTTCTTGAAAAAAATCTTTTAGTTGATTCTTAACAAAAAAGGATGTTATGCATATGTTATATTCAAGAATAGCCTTTAATTTAGAAAAGTTACTAATTTGAATTTGTGATAATTTGTAAAATACATATGCTTGTGATAAAAAGCATAGGTCAGAATTCCATTTTTTTTTTTTTGATATTAAATTTTTTATAGTCGAAATAAAATAAATGGTTTTTTTTTTTTTATTAAATTTTTCTCTATTTTCTTCATTCTTGTAAATATATTTCTCAAGAATAGTTTTTGTTGATTCAAAAAAAAGTTGTGTAGTAATTCTTGGAATATTAATGATACCTAGAAAAATCACTAGAGACAGTTGTTCAATGCAAAATTTAAAAAAAAAAAAAGATTTACGAATTAATCGGGTATTTTTTCTTTTTAATGTCTGCCAACTTTTTTTTGATGACTCAATTATTTGAAAACCATAACACGGTTTGTTACAACTATTAGTTAGGTTTTCTTTTTCTTTTGCAATTGCGTCTGTTTGATTTCTGATTGTCTTTATTCTATAAATCAAATTTTTTATTTTTTTTTCACTGATTGAAGAATTTGTCCACTCCGTGGATTTTTTTTGAACAGATAGTTCATGAATCATCTGATTACTCATTATTGAATCTTTTTTAGTTTCATTTAATTCATATATTTCGCTCGGTCCAACGAATGGAATTAGATTTCGTTTTGAAAGGTTGTTTATTTTTTCTTTTAAAAAAAGAAAGTTTTTGATAATCCAGTTTTGAATTTCTTTTGCGACTTTTAGGAAAATTGTTGCTCTTTCTTTGAGAATCCTTAAAACCAGAAAAGACTTAGTTTTAGATTTTTTGATTCTTTTTTTGAATTCTTTAGAAATAGGCTCAAAAAAAGAAGGCTTTTTTTTGGCAGAACCAAACGGCAGTTCAGTTTCCATTCCCCAAACCGTTAAAAAACTAAAATGATTTTTTTCTCCTTTGTCTTTTCTTTTTTTTAGTCGAGTCTTCTGAGATGATTGAAATTTAGAT